ACTTAACTTAATGCTTAAAATACTTACTACTTCAACTTAAGATTACCTAAGACTTGGATTTATAGACCATTCTGGTAGTTCGATCGTGAAATTTATTTGTTTCGATATTTCATTTCCGGAATATGAGCGTGTGACTTGTTATAATTGATCCTATTTATAATACAGAGAATGGACCTGTCATCTCTATCAAGATGATTCTACCTCGTCAGATATTTCTTCTAGTCTCTGGAGCACGGACTATATAGAATAGATCAAGAAAAGAAATATTTGAACTATGATTCATACCTATTATTCAGACCTCGCAACCGGATTAAAAAAATGGAAATAGGTCTTTTATAAATCAAAAAATCTTTTCCTTCATACTTCTTTTGACCGAAAGAAATCTCTTTCTCTAGATTTTGTTGATTTGTTGAGTTATTACATTCATTAAAGAAGTGATGATCAAATGGTTTTTACTCAGAAAACCTTTGAGTTTAGCTTTGGTTTTCTTAAATCATCGTGGTTTTAGTATGAATCTGAGGTTTCAATTGATTCATAGGGTCTCAACAAGAGAATTCCTATCAAAAAAAAGATAGGGAAGAGAAGATTCAAGAGGCCTGTCAGGATTAACATAAAGAAAGATGGATGAGCCAACTTGAGATTGTATTTCTTGGCATTATCATCACAAAGAAGAGATTCCGGATTTTTCTTACTTCGTATCTTTTGGTCAAATCGAGTCAAGCGGCTAAGCCACAAGAAGTTTTAAAATCTCTATTCCATATCCGTTGAAACTAGTATTTGTGTGTTTCGGCTTGAGCCGTACGAGATGAAATTCTCATATACGGCTCTCAGAGGGGGAGTCTTTCTTGGGTTACCTATCTCAATAAAGTATATGATTGGTTCGAGGAACGTCTCGAGATTCAAGCGATTGCAGATGATATAACTAGTAAATATGTTCCTCCTCATGTCAACATATTTTATTGTCTAGGGGGAATTACACTTACTTGTTTTTTAGTACAAGTAGCTACGGGTTTTGCTATGACCTTTTACTATCGTCCAACTGTTACAGAGGCTTTTTCCTCTGTTCAATACATAATGACTGAGGCCAACTTTGGTTGGTTAATTCGATCAGTTCATCGATGGTCAGCAAGTATGATGGTTCTAATGATGATCTTGCATGTATTTCGTGTGTATCTTACGGGTGGGTTTAAAAAACCCCGCGAATTAACTTGGGTTACAGGGGTGGTTCTGGCTGTATTGACCGCATCTTTTGGCGTAACTGGTTATTCCTTACCTCGGGACCAAATTGGCTATTGGGCAGTAAAAATCGTAACAGGCGTGCCTGAAGCTATTCCTATAATAGGATCGCCTTTGGTAGAATTATTACGTGGAAGTGCTAGTGTGGGCCAATCCACTTTGACTCGTTTTTATAGTTTACATACTTTTGTATTGCCTCTTCTTACTGCCGTATTTATGTTAATGCACTTTTCAATGATACGTAAGCAAGGTATTTCGGGTCCTTTATAGAGAAGGCAGATCATAGATATTTGTAATTTATCATATTGGGGAGGAACAAGAGTCTTTCATTGCTACAAATATGGATTATTGAAAAATAAGGCATGTTATTTGGATACTTCTATTCAACTCTGAAGTATTGTTTATTTGATACGAATAAAATAGTTGAAGTATATTTTCCTAAAAGAGGATGGATTATGGGAGTGTGTGACTTGAACTATTGATTGGTCCATGCAGATATATGATTTTATCCGCCACGTTGGAATTCACAACCCAATGTGTCTTCGCATCCAACCATCACGTAAGTCCCCTTATGTAGCATAGGATAGACCGGTTCGCTTGAGGAGAATATTTTCTATGATCATACCCGACTCATGTCATGCATGAACAGGCTCCGTAAGATCCCTAGAATAAGTGATGTGGAATCCAATGTTCTATTTATTCCACTTTGTTTCATTTTTCTTTTTTTTTTAGTAATTTTCTTATAATTAATTGCTAGTATTTAGTATTTCATATTAATTTGATAGTAATCTTAGTAAGTTTTTTATAGTATGTAGATGCATTCATTTCCTCTGCATCGACCCTGATCTATGATACTATCGGAGTGAAATAAGGGATCTAAGGAAGCACAGGGGCTAGACTTTATTAGTAACAAGTAAAAACTTTGTATTTTTTTATGTAACACAATCGAGATGTTGTGGGGATAAATACCAACCAAAAGACATGAATGAGACAATCCAAAAAGCACTTGATCATGATCGAATTTGTAAGCCTACTTGGATATTGAGCATTTCCTTGTTGCCAGAACTGAATTCTTTACAATGAATCGTTGCAACTCGGGGAAATGGAATTTGATAAATCTTTTCTTACATAGAGTCATTCTACATTATATATGTAGATATGTATGAAATATAGAAATATAGATATTCTATGGACCTAGGACCTATTTATGTTCTATGGATCTATTTCTGTAATTCTTTTGATTCTTGCTCGAGCCGGATGATAA